AGATTCAATGAAAAATTCAAGGACGACGATTTTCTATAGGGGATATGTGCATAAGAGCAAGACCCGGCTCGCTATCTGGGAAATAAGAATTTATGTTCTGGGGTTTACATATACACATATATGTTGTTATAATTGAAAAGCATTTTTTATTGAAAATAAGGGATACTGATTAGTAATAAAGAAATTTGTTTTTCTTATGCTATTAAGGAAACAAAATATCATTTGATATAAAAATGAAAAATCGTTCACTAACTCAAAGTAAATGGTTCATTTTTATAATTTTCCCTGAATTTTTCAGCCTGTGACCGAAAATCCGTTTTTTTTTCCTGTTTTCAACAGAAAAGAAAAGTTTTTAAGCTATGTATATTTTGAGATTAGAATAATCTAAACTAGATCCAATAAAAATTAGAATTCATTTTTTTTTTTTTAGGATAAGTACAGTACGACCGACGGAATTCAAGATAAAAAAATTTGTATATAGAATATGGATAATATTTTTATCCATTTTGGATTGGATCGAATTAGGCGGCGACATGGCCAAGCGGTAAGGCGGGGGACTGCAAATCCTTTATCCCCGGTTCAAATCCGGGTGTCGCCTGATCAACAAAAAAAAGTATGTAGTAATAGTGGTGGTAGTTTCTCCGTATTCTTTCACAGAAAGACAGTAAGTCTTCGATCAAATAGGAAATATAGATATCTGATAGAAAGTCATTTATCTTGATGGTATATTTTTATGTTTTTTGCTTATGAAAAAAGGGTACCAAAACAAACAAAAGGTTTTACTATTCTTTATTCTTACCTGTTCTATTAGGAATATTCCTTTGGGATTTCCAAAGGTGTGTGTATTGTATTTGTACTTAATGCTTCCTGATTCTACCAGAAATCATTATAATATAAGAAACTTGTTACAAATGTATTTGGTTCATCAATAGCCTTAATGCAGAATCCTATTTTGACTCTGTGCCATTGATTCCACTATGATTATTAATCAATAATGGAATAATTCCTTCATAGAGATAGGGGACATAATTCACATGGATATAGTAAGTCTCGCTTGGGCTGCTTTAATGGTAGTCTTTACATTTTCTCTTTCACTTGTAGTATGGGGAAGGAGTGGACTCTAGGGCTAGGGTACTAATTGAGTACTCGATTGAGTAATCGAGTTGTATCAATTCTTTATTGATCGTTTTGCGAAGCCTAAAAAGAAAATAACGTCTCTGTTTCAAAATTGTACTGGAATACGGGAATGGAAAATACAATTATGGCAATCATTCGATCAAACAATGAATGATTGCCATAATTGTATTTCAAAACTAAAATCTACGCATGATAAGAAAATTTCTCCAATCGAATTGTTCCTAAATAGAATATTTTGGTGAATCAGCTCTTACCAATGGATATTACAATGATAAAAACCAACCCGTATTTTTTTTTCTTTATTTGTTTCCCCCTTTTCTTAACTTTTACTGTACTGTTTGAAGAGAAAGTCTTCTGCTATAACGGCAATACTTTTTCTTTCCACTGGAAGGGACTAGCGGTTGTCCAAAGGGGTCCTAATTTCTTCCGTTAAGCGATCCACATACTGCACATTTAACGTTTGTTTTAGACTCCTATAAATTTTTTATGCTTTTTTACTCATCTCGTCACAAATATATGTAGTGAAAAAAAATAGAATTAGAGTGCTATTTAGAGATACATCCAATATACAGTGTGGTAGAAAGAACTATATATAGTTCTTTCTACCACACTATCTCAGATACTTCTACTTCTGATTCCAGCCCTATCATTTAATTTAAGACTTCAAGTTTTTGATCTTTTTCTATTATTTCTTCAATCATTGATAAAAACTAATAATGAAAATTTCATTCAAATTAATTATTTTGGCTGACTGTTTTTACGTATATGATAAGTAAAAAAGCAGTAGGAACTAAAATAAACAGTGCAGTAGCAATAAGTGCGAGAATATTTACTTCCATAATCTTCTTTTTTTTGTTTCGCAATAACTCGGGATCTAATCCCATAGAGATGATAAATTTGACTCCTCTAAATTCAATAGGATGAATTGCATCCTGATGATACTGAAGCATATCAATATTATGAATACCAATATCTGATCTATCAAATTGATTCATCGTCGAGAATTGAATAGTATAACACAGAAAAACCTTTTATTCATACTAATGCCGTTTTTGATTGGATCAAAAATCCTATCATTGGATTTTCGTCTTTTTTGCCACTTTTTCTTTTCTATAAACTATTATCTTCCTTATACAATTCGACTACTTATACATACAATAGTATACATACAATTATGAGGTATCATACGACCGGTATTCTATGGGTCATACACAGACCCAATTCAAAGAATAGAAGTGAGATGGAAAAAAGGAAAGATTAAGTATAAAAAATCGAATATTCAAAAAATCAAATTTACTAAATACTAAAAAGAGAGCGTTGCTTGTTTGGTCTTTTTTTTTTATTTCATTAGTATCTTCTTCTTGGATCGTATACATCACAAATTCTGTATGCTATTTGAATGAGAATGAGATAAGTTGTTACCAACTATATTAATAATTGAGGAGACGCAAACAAAGCCGGAATTCAAAAAAGTGTGGTTTAACCTGAACCTGATAAAGTACTCCGTCGAGGTAATTATATTAAGTTTATTGTGTATCATACAATAAACGAAGATAATTTGTGTCTGCACTCCCGGTAAAAATATGGACACTCTTTCATTGATCAAGAACAATCGAAAAAGAAAGAAAGTATGGTATCTCTAAAAATACTCAATCAATATAGTCTGAATATGATAGTACCGCCGATTGTACCAACCCGCATATGGCTCTATATATAAATGGAAAGAAATTTTAATTACCATCTTTGTCTGATGAGAAACGCGAAAAAAAAAGAAATAAAGACCCCCCCGGAATTCCATTTTGCTCCCTGTCTTCCTTTTCACAGAAAGGAATTGAAAAATTCATCAGATCCTAGTTCGGGACTGACGGGGCTCGAACCCGCAGCTTCCGCCTTGACAGGGCGGTGCTCTGACCAATTGAACTACAATCCCGGCGAGGTGTATGGAATACATATTCTTTCTTATGGTTTCATAAGAATATTCTACTCGTCATGTTGTAAGAGATGCACGAATGATATGTGAATATGATATCCACATAAATATGTGCTTTAGTGAGAGTGATACGAATTACTAGTAACGTAACCTGTGATTCTTTTATTGTCAAAAATGAATATCAATAAGAAAGACCCTTTTTTTATCCTTTACTTAAGGATCATGAATATGGATCGTTAGAAAGATCAGAACGGCTGAGAAACATATAGATAGAGCAAAAAAAATTTACCTTTTCTCTTTATTTATTCGAATCCGGCATTTCCGTTTCTGTAGGACAAATTGATTATATCATATTCATGCATGGAGCGGCGAATTTTTGGGCCGAGCTGGATTTGAACCAGCGTAGACATATCGCCAACGAATTTACAGTCCGTCCCCATTAACCGCTCGGGCATCGACCCAGGAAGAATTCATTCTAGGCTTATTGATAATCCATGATCCACTTCCTTTCGTAGTACCCTACCCCCAGGGGAAGTCGAATCCCCGCTGCCTCCTTGAAAGAGAGATGTCCTGAACCACTAGACGATGGGGGCATATCCGCCCGACCGTCATCATACTATGATGATAGTATGATCAGTTTTTTGGAATTGTCAATATAATCTAATGGTATGGTTAAATCAAAAGAGTCTTTCCTACTTTCTATGTTATGGTTCGATAGATTTTTTTGTTTGATTTGTCACTTCAGGAATGAAGCATCTCATACTATTCTATATAACTCTATATAACGAAAAGAAGTATAGGATTCCTTCATTCAATTCGGTTAATGATTCGTCCGACCTGAAAAAAGGGTAAACCCCCATTTCATTTCTTTTTTTATTCATTGCTTCGTTTATCGTTCAGATGAAATATGCCTATCACTATCTCACACTAAGTCAGAAAATTCAAAAAACGAGAAAAATGTTCTTTTTTATAAGAATTCTATTCAGGGTACGAATCCCCCCATCACATGATTCAAGAACTTGAATCTATGTCGATATCGGATTCGTACATGTATCAATCAAGTAAATCTCGTTCTGATGGGTCAAATCAGTAAAAGTAAACAAAGGAAGGGAGATCCGTCTTGAAACAATTCACTGCATTTTCTCAAAAAAAAAGATAATAATTTGACCCCTAGGTAAATAAGATTTTTTTCTGAATGAATTCATATCTGTACGTATAGTACTATACTAGTGCATATATACATATATGCATTAGACTCCATAATGGAAAATGACTAATTCATGAATTGAATCTGGCCCTTTTAACTCAGCGGTAGAGTAACGCCATGGTAAGGCGTAAGTCATCGGTTCAAATCCGATAAAGGGCTTTTTCCGAAAAACTCAAGCCACTCAAGTCTTAGTCTTCGTTTTTCAAGGTAGAATAGAGATATTCTTGATAAAAAAAAGAAAAAGGTAACCACATTATAATGAGTTCTGCTTATTAGGAGTTGAGTTATAGTTAAAAAGTTGAACATTGAATCATTATCATAATGACTAATTGAACTTTTGGCGGATTACACCCTGCGGTGATATAATAGTCTTCTTCATATCTTAATTTTTCCATTTTTTTTGTTCTGTCTGGGAATAATAAATATTCCAGATATCCAATCCCTATTATTAATCGCCAAACCAAAATATTCCTATCAAACCTTCCATAAAATTATAAAAGTAAGTGGACCTAACCCATTGAATCATGACTATATCAGCTATTCTGATATATAAATTCGATTCGATATATATTAAATCGTGGAAGCAGTTTTATTTCCTTGGAACACACGAGGCAAGAATTTTTCGATATTTCTTATTTTATCTTCTTGTTACTGGATGTTCGATAGGAATAAATCGCTATTCTTTTCCGATACATATAAAAAAAGTATATTATAATTAGATTTCGA